ATGATTCGAGGGGAAAGGGCCCGTTGGGTTCTTAAGAATCATAGTCTTTTTTTTCGTCTAAAAAACAAAGTGGACTTCTTTTCTGCTGTTTCAAAAAACTCCATTCTATTTTTTCTGATGATACTTTTGAAAAATAAACTTCATTGATTGATTCAGAACACCTGTTCCTTGATCTTGATAGTATCAATGAGTATTTTCCAAGTTAGAAGAAAGGGGGAATCACTCAATTTCCTGGATTATATATATATATTTCTGTAGATTTGATATCGTACAAATACTTTCGATACTCTATTTACCTATTTATTTTAATATCTCAGAAAAATGGAAATTTTTTATAAGTTCATTGAATAAGTTCTATTTAATCAATAAAATGAGATTCCCCCCTTTTTTTGTTTGTCCACTACTTTATTGTACGTAAGAAAATTCTACGTAATAAATCGAAAAAAAAAAGTTCTGATACATCTGGAAAAGCGAAACCAAGACTAGGAGTTTTAGACGAACAGGATCAAAAATCATTACTCTTTCGACACAAGAAAAGGAATTTTCTACACCCCTTTCTTGTGTCGAAGACTAGAAGGACGAATAATGCCTCCTAGTCTTATTTGTTCCCCGCAACTCTAGTTTGTTTTATTACCCGCTTACTTATGCCTTACTTATGTTAATATCTATCCCAATTTTATTCCATTTGAAATAGAATAAAATTGATACATTTTATGACATTGAAATCTGGCAATAGTAATATAGTCGTACTAATTCAATTTGGCTAAAAAAACAAAGGAAGAGATGGTAAAGTCATAAAGTCAAATAAAATAGTCCTCTTCAAACAAAAATCTACCTATTATGACTAATAATACGGTACAAGGGATTCCCGAAAGCTCATAGAAAAAAAGCAAGTAAATAAAAGGTTTTTCAGAATTTCATTTTTTTGTTTTTTTATCATACATAATTGACAACAATAATTTGGTTCTTTTTACGAACCTGATGTCGATAAATCCACGAGTCTAGAAATTCATTTCGGCCAATTGAACTTTCTCGAACTGTTTCTTTTTAAGAACCAAAAAGATTTGTGCCAAAATAACAGATGCCAAGAAGAACAAAAGACCTTGGACACGTAATGGATCTTGAAGTACTATTTCTGCATCTCCCTGACCAAATCCACCCACATTAGGATTACTTGTTAATGGTTGATCAAATTTGATGGATTCACCCTCTGAAACAAGGAGTTCTGGTCCTGGAGGGATAATATCAACCACTTGACGTCCATCCGATGGATCTGTTATGGTTATTTCATATCCCCCTTTTTCTTTTCGTATGATTTTACTTACTATACCCGTTCCTGTAGCATTATAAACTGTATTGTTACTCTTGCTTCCGTCAGGATAAATCTGACCCCTTCCCCTATTGCCACCTACGTATATAGGATATTTTAAGAAGTGAACATCTTTCTTAGTAGCGGGGTCGGGGGAAAGAATAGGAAAGGCAATTTCACTATATTTCTGACCAGGGACAGGCCCTATCACAAGAATATTTTTTTGATTAGGGCGATAGCTCTGAAAAGACAAATTGCCTATCTTTTCTTTCATCTCGGGAGAAATACGATCGGAAGGAGCTAATTCAAACCCCTCTGGTAAAATAAGAACAGCCCCTACATTCAAACCCCCCTTCTTACCATTAGCAAGAACTTGTTTCACTTGCTTATCATAAGGAATTCGAACAACTGCTTCAAATACAGTATCAGGAAGTACCGCTTGTGGAACCTCAATATCCACGGGCTTATTAGCTAAATGGCAATTGGCACATACAATACGCCCAGTCGCTTCTCGTGGATTTTCATAAACCTGCTGCGCAAAAATGGGATATGCACTTGAAATGGATGTCCGAGTTATGATATATATCATAAGCGATACGGAAATAGATCGAGTAATCTGTTCCTTTATCCAAGAAAAATTATTTCTAGTTTGCATGGTCTAATCATTGATCCGAAAATTTCTACAATAAATTGGGTAGGTCGCTAGTATAGTTCCCTATCCACGATTCTGCTATTTATTGGAATCATTTTACTGGAATACTATAGTATGAAAAGTATGAAAATCCCCCGGATAGAAAGTTTTTAATGCTTATGTAGAACTACAAAGAAAGAAACATTCTAATTGGATTAAATTAATATTGGTGGATCATTTATCAATCATTCATTGAATGATAAATAACTACAAGTGACGGAGATACACGATTTAAATAACGGAAAATCCAATATTTAAAAATAGTATCGAGGATAACTGGAAAGGTGGAAACAAGACCAGATATAATTTGATCATTATGAACAAATCCAAAATCTTTGTAGACAGAACCAATCATTAGTTCCCAACCGTGGGGTGAATGAAATCCGATACATAAATCGGTTAATAAAAGAATCGAAAAAGCTTTTACTGTATCACTTAAGTTATATAGGAATTCCTGAGCCCAAGAGTTAAGAATAACAAGTTCTTCATTACCTAAAATTGAATAACCGCTTAGAATACCAAAACAGATTATATTTGTCGAGAAGTGCAAAATCGTATGGATACGATCCTCGTTGTGTATCTTGATTAATTGGATCGTTTCTTTGTGAATTGCTATAGAAAGCTTTTGTAGATCTGTCTCCGAGTATTCCTTAATTATTTCGTCCAAGAAGAGGATTTCCTCTAATTCTATGAACTTTTCTAGAATACTTTTTTCTTGAATATCATTCAAAAAAATTGCGGATTGACCAGTATTTGACCAATTTGTAACCCAAGATTCCATGCTTTTAGTAAATGAGAGAGAAATCCACCAGGGCAAAAATATTATAGATGCAAGATACAAAAGAGGAGTGAATGTTTTCTTTTTTGCCATTTTTCACCTGTGAATTTTGAATTAACCCACTGACTCTATGTGATCGAATATTTCTTTCAAACATGAGTTCTAGACAAGGTATCAAACCTATGAATCTATTTTAGTTGTAATTTTGTTTGAATTTAGAAACAATACAGAAATAGACTATGACTCCACTTCGAATTTGAATCAAGAAATAATCCAAAATATTGTTTCCAGATATCTCAATTCATCAAATTCCGACCAAGTGTCTCTTTTCGATGAATGACCGAAAGAAGTACTTTAAGAAATGAATATTATTGAGATTTTGAGACGAAAGAACTCCTATTTCGAAAAAATTCCAATGATTCCCCATAGCCAAGAATAGAATAATTGAGAGAAAGATATTGTGATGATCAAACAAATAAGCGGCAAAACAAGACAGAAATGGGCCAGTTATCATTATTAAGAAACCCCATTATTGGTTAGTAAGGAACACAAACGAAAGGATAAAAAAAGGTCGATTGACAAAAAGGAACTAATTTACAAGATATGATTTATCCGCATCTAAAGTATCACTTCCAACAAATATGAAACTTAACAAAAAAAGAGTTTTGTTTTATGGTTGTTCCATATACGTCGGCTTTGGCTCGACTGAACGTTCTGACGAAACTTCAGTTAAGTTATGTTATAGAAAAAGCAGGATTCTTGTATTTTTTCCCTTCTGCTGAGAAAGCATTCGTTCTTCAGCCCAGTTCCTTTTAAAAGACTTCAATTGGTACGCGCAAGAAATAGGCCAATTCCGCGGCTTTTTGTTCAATTTCTCGTGGAGTCAAATTCTCATCAGTGCGAGTCAACGGAATAGCCCCCCGGCCTCTGATGTCCATATAAAGGACACGACGAGCATAAATACCCTCTTTAACTTCTATTCTAACGGATTGAATATCTTTTATGCGGAATCGGAGGAATATGCGACGGTTTTTTCCAGGAAATCCCCAACGAAAAATACATACTATTCCTTTCTTTCTATCGAATCGATCATAACCACTACCTACATTCCAGGAAATTGTGCACCACAAATAGGAACTAATAAAAAGACCCGCGATCCCGTAGAAAGACATCACAATCCCTTGTGGAAAAAAAATGATTTCCTGAGACGGAACAAAAGGTAGCAAATTTCTACCAAGATAACTGGAAATTCCAACCAATAAGAATCCTAATGAACCTAAAAAAACGATAAGGGCCCAGCAAAAATTACTTAGTTTTCGAGACCCCGTTATAAGTTCTATCCATATATGTTCTGATCGCCAACTCATACTTGATCCGATTGCATTTTATTGGAATTGAGAAAATACCCCAAATGGTTTTTACTTTTTTTCTTTCCGAAGGAATTCTCATCAACTAGCACTAGTTTGATGTGAACTAGCACTAGTTTGATGTGAACCTTTAGGAGTAATTCATCAACTTGGTTAGATCTAAAATAATAACATACTCTTCATATAATCCCAATATACATATTGATATACATATAGATCGACCAACTTTACATTTTAGGCATCTGACGATCCTGATCTATTTGAAACTAGCTAGAATTCATTTACCCATAGATCATTTTCTGCAGGCATAAGAGCTTTTTCCTTTCTGTTCGGCGGAAATCACATGTTATACCACATTTCCCGAACTAAATATCTGTGTTATGCTACAAGTGTAAGTTTCAAAAAAAAACGGATAAGATTGGATTGGGTCTCCTTAGATCTAAACAATCTTGTTTTTTTGAACATGAAGAAATAAAGAAGCCATTGCAATTGCCGGAAATACTAGGCCTACTAAAGGCACAAAAATAGAGGGAAAGTTGAAAGTTGTCATAAAATGGGTACCTCGATTTACTATTTGTACCTGTTATTAGTTTTTTAAAATATCATTTTTTATATTTATACTAATTATAATTAAGAATTGTAATTATTATGAATTCGTAGTTATTATTAATTAAAATTAATTCAATTTGAAAATTCTTAGTAGAGATATAAGTATCTATATATCTAAGTGAGTATATAGAATAAGTCCAAGGAATGTAGAACTAAATAAATGGACTTATTCATCTAAGCTAACTACTTGTTTGCTACAAATAACAAAATGTAACTTAGTGCGCTCTACTTGATTGAATTGGACTT